AATTATTCTTAAATTAGGAAATTCATTAGTAACTATAGTCTATAATCTAACTATATTAGAATTAGAATCTTCTAATAGAATCTATTATGATGATTACACGATTACCGCTTGTATCATAGGTTATCTTAGACTTACTCTAGGGATAATCTCAAACAGCCTACCAATGGAGTAGTATGATCAATACATCGAATAGTTTGGGTAAAGGTATGAAACAAATTGAAAAAAAAAGAAGTGGTACTGAACCCATTTGCCCTATATGCGCAAATGGAATTCGGGCAAACCTTCCTCCGGAGTAGAACAAGAACCTAAAAGAATTGAAAGGGCCCATTCAGGAACAAGAAAACGACATCGTTATTTGAATTTCGATGAAACAATACATCAATGAGAAGTTAGTTCAATAAGTTCATAAAATTCTTTTTGATTTTCTACATTATAGAATATAGGGAAGGAGGCCAAAACTCATGTTACAAAAAAAAAGAGAAGAAAAGCAAAATGCTTTATTAGAGAAACAAAAATCTGTAAAAAAAAAGAAATAGGACTGGAATCGACACATTGATTTTTTTTTGCAATTCTTTCGAACCGTATGCATCCAAAGGTGCACGTACGGTTCCTCAGGGATAAAATTTTGCCCTAATCAACCGACTTCATCGAGAAAGATTACTTTTTTTAGGCCAAGAGGTTGATAGCGAGATCTCGAATCAACTTGTTGGTCTCATGGTATATCTCAGCATAGAAGATGATACTAGGGATCTTTATTTGTTTATAAACTCTCCAGGCGGATGGGTAATACCAGGAATAGCCATTTATGATACTATGCAATTCGTGTCACCGGATGTACATACAATATGTATGGGATTAGCCGCTTCAATGGGATCTTTCATTCTGGTCGGAGGAGAAATTACCAAACGTCTCGCATTCCCTCACGCTTGGCGCCAATGAGTTTTTATTTGAGAAAAAAAGAAGACTATGCCTTCGCTGTATCGAATATGAATCAAATAAAGAATAAGTAATAATAGCATGGCACTTCGAGTTCGATATGAACAAACCATTATTGTTTTTTGCTAACATGAGATTTTGTATCGAGATAGTAGTATGAAAAAAGGGTTATTCCCAATTTGATCTTATGTGTCAAGAGTAAATTTCAGCGTCACAAACCGTTTTTCTTCCACACCAGAAGTCTCTTTTTTATCTTTATGTTATGAGAGAAAGAGTAAAAAAAAAATGGAAAAATCATTTGATCCTTCTTGGATCGTATCAAAAAGAAACTTTGGGATTGCTAAACCACAGACGAGATAAATAGATAAATATATAAAGCAACCGAACCATCATAGTATTTTTTTTTTTACTACTCTGAAAGGAAGGGTGGTAAATGGATCATTTAACGATTTGAATTGTATGGGTTCTCTTTCTTCTCTTTCTTCTTTTCTCGATAGAAGAAATTCCATTGCAGAGCCGTATGCAATGTACAAAAGATGCCCGTACGGTTGTTTCATTCTATTTTTTCTTGTTATTTTAATTCCCCCTTACTTTAACCCAATCGTGCGAGATAGAAATAGAAGAACCGTTCCTTATGTTATATCAACATCATCAGGGTTATGATTCACCAACCTGCTAGTTCTTTTTACGAGGCACAAGCAGGGGAATTTATCCTGGAAGCAGAAGAACTATTGAAGCTTCGCGAAACCCTCACAAAAGTTTATGTACAAAGAACGGGCAACCCTTTATGGGTTATATCCGAAGATATGGAAAGGGATGTTTTTATGTCAGCAACAGAAGCCCAAGCTCATGGCATCGTTGATCTTGTAGCGATCGAAAATGAAAATACTGGTGGGGATTTTGTATAAATATAGAATTCCATTTCAAAATTTGAATTTTCTGTGTGAATAGAAATCATTCATAATAATCAACCATCAGGTTGAGATCGATCTAAGCCAACCCGCTCTATTCTATCTAGAATGAGATTTTATAGACACAACATGCCAACCATTAAACAACTTATTAGAAACGCAAGACAGCCAATAAGAAATGTCACGAAATCTCCCGCTCTTCGAGGATGTCCTCAGCGTCGAGGAACATGTACTAGGGTGTATGTGCGACTCGTTCAGATCATGAGTTTGAAAAAATGCAAAAATTTTGTCCAGTATAAACGACCACTACTAACGAATTGGGATAGATAGAGTGGAAGACGGCCATTTAATTGACTATTATCTAAAAATGATGATCTATCATCTACATCTACGTATTATGTTATGGAATTTATGGTTTCTATTGGTGCAAATCCAATCACTCCGTTTGAGATGAGAAGCAATTCTCCATTGGTAGCAAATAGTTATCCATTAAGCGGAGGAAATAGTCTTATAAGAAAGAAGCAAAAAGGTTATGCTCCTATTTTGGAAAAAACGGACTAACAGGGTCAGCTACCTAGCCAACTTTCATAATGAAATGCCGTCACTGTATGGATAGCTTTTTTGTGAAAAGGACTTTTACTTTCTAATTAGAATTGAAAAAAGAATTCTAAATGAAAAATGGATGGGTAGAGCCAAAGAGTGTGAACTATACAAGTTCACAATAAAATTTGATGAAATGAAAGAAGAGGCTCCGGTGTATAGAGAGGACCTCACCGTTTCAAAAGTTGCCATAAAAACGAGGGAACCCACTATTCTTTTTTATTTAGTATTGGTAGCAGTCGAATTTCCTATTTCCAGGCGAGATACCTGGAAGAAAGAAAAAATCGTGGTCGGGAAGGTCATAGTCGCAAAAGCCATTGGAATTTATATTTTATATATAGGAAGAATCCGTTTTGTTATTAATCGACCGGAGGAAAAGGATGACTGAAAGAATAGAAATCTATTAGTTATTCAAGAAAGTTTCATTTGATTCAATGACCAGAGTTAAACGAGGATATACAGCTCGGAGACGTCGAAAAAAAATTCGTTTATTTGCATCGACCTTTAGAGGGGCTCATTCAAGACTTACTCGAATGACTACTCAACAAAGAATGAGAGCTTTGGTTTCCTCTCATCGAGATAGGAGCAGGAAAAAGAGAGATTTTCGTCGTTTGTGGATCACTCGGATAAATGCAGTAACTCGTGAGGATAGGCTATTCTATAGTTATAGCCTCTTCATACACAATCTGTACAAGAGACAATTGCTTCTGAATCGTAAAATACTTGCGCAAATAGCCCTATCAAATAAGAATTGTTTTGATATGATTTCCAATAAAATCATCAATCAAAAAGAAAATAGAAATCAAATAAAGGAAGAAAATAATCTGAATAGTTAATAGAATCTACTATATAGGAAACAAGAATGATTGAAACAGAATTTCCCGGAGAATGGACTCCGGGAAGATAGAAGAAAAAAATGAAGATTTGAGTAGTAGGAATAAACGAACATCTTTCAAGAAAAAAAGATTTCTTCCCCATTTTTCCTTTTTTATAACACAAGAATCAAATCTGGATTCTAGTTTTTTTTGAGCAAAACATTAATCTGAACTTGAATTCCGATTGGAGTTTTTAAGAGTCTATCTATTTATTTTTAGTTCTAGAACCTGTAGTTCTAGGGATCGATTCCACTCTCTCCAATTGTTTCTCATTATTACGAAAAGGTAACGAAGATAAAATACGAGCTTGTTTTATAGCAATAGTAATTAATCGTTGTTGTTTCAAGGTCAACCTATTCACCCGTCTAGATAAGATTTTTCCTTGTTCACTAATAAATCGACTAATTAAACTCATGTTTCTATAATCGATTCGATCCCCCGATCCAATTGGGGGTAAACGCCTACGAAAAGATCGCTTGGATTTACGAAAAGGTTGTTTGGATTTATCCATGGTTTGCTTATTCCTTGTTTGTTTATTCCTTATATATAAAATAATCTAGAAAATACAATTCTCTTTTTCTTTTATTCATTTCAGATCCGACCGAAATAGGATTTGGTTTGTATTCTATATGTTAAGATGTAAAGTTATTACTCTTCCCGCTCCTTGGAAAAATCACACACGCATTCTGCTCCATCTATTTCTTTATTTCCCCATGAATCGTATACTTTTGACAATAGCGACAAAATTTTCTCAATTCTAATCGATTGGGTGTATTGTGTCGATTCTTTTGAGTAATATATCTAGAAATGCCCGGCGATTCTTTATTGACACCCTTTCGAACACAACAGGTACATTCCAAAATCACTAGAATTCTGATATCTTTACCCTTGGCCATGAACCTCCTTTTTATTTTGGATTGACTTAACTTTAGAATTCCCCTCCTTTTCTTTTGTATCCGAACCAAAAAGAAAATAAAATAAGAAGAAAAGAAAAAAATCTATATTCTATATCTATCTATATCTATATCTATCTATATCTATATTAATAAAAGTTACTAACTAGAAATGCAATTTGTAAATATTTTTATTTTTGAATTCGTTAATAGAAGAATATTCAGAATATAGTAATAATTCAGTAATACAATTTTTTCTAACTAGGAATTCTTCCTATCCTAATCTCAGTATTTTATTCTTTCTATGTTAGAATTTCGCGCCCCTAGATTGGATTCACATTTCCCATTTATTTTCCCCAAAATTCTATCGTAAATTCACTCTATTTTGACTGAGGTTCGATACACTTTTTCTTTCTTTTTTCTTTAGGATAGGAAAGAAAAAGGGAGCGAAATTGGAGCCATGTTGCGTAGAATTGTATCTCAAATCTTCTTCATTTCTTCACATAGAAATACAAGGATTCAATCAGAATGAAAAAAAGGGGAATGACAAGGCGTCTGGAAAGAAACGATTAATTTCTATCAATAGACCTGCTAAAGACCCAAACCATAGAGTGGTTAGCACAGGTGCCGTGGAGAGATATGTTTTTATATCTCGCATTGAAAATCCTCCTTCTTCTTTTATTTTCTATTTTTCTTGTATATTGTAATACATATATAGTCTTAGTTTGATATTCTTCTTGTATATTGTAATACATATATAGTCTTAGTTTGATATTCTAATACAT